GGACGCTAAGATGGAATAGGCCCGCTAATATGCCTAATGTTCCTGCTGCAATATGATGAGAGGCTATTCCTCCTGGAACAAAAGGATCAAAACCTTCCACGCCCCACGCTGGATTTACAGGTTGTACTTTTCCCGTTAGTCCATAAGGATCGGACACCCATATTCCGGGACCATACAAGCCTGTTACATGAAATGCACCAAAACCAAAGCAAGCTACCCCTGAGAGAAATAAATGAATTCCAAAGATCTTTGGCAAATCCAAAGAGGGTTTTCCTGTACGTTCATCACAAAATATTTCTAGATCCCAATACACCCAATGCCAGATAGCTGCCAAAAAGCATAAGCCAGAAAACACAATATGTGCTCCCGCTACACCTTCGTAACTCCAAATACCTGGATTCGTTACAGTCCCCCCTGTGATACTCCAACCGCCCCATGAATTGGTTATTCCTAAACGAGTCATGAAGGGTATAACGAACATACCCTGTCTCCACATTGGATCAAGAACAGGATCAGAAGGATCAAAAACCGCTAATTCATACAGAGCCATCGAACCGGCCCAACCAGCAACCAGAGCTGTATGCATTATATGAACAGAAAGCAACCGACCGGGATCATTCAATACAACGGTATGAACACGATACCAAGGCAAACCCATGGAAATACCCCTTATATCAAAGATAAATGGACACTACGTAACTTTATTGCATTGGAAAAGACTATAATATGACTATCCTATGGACCACTCTTGTTGAGTCGATTATTTCCGAACAAGGGTTTCTATTCTGTTGGTAATAATGGAACAATTCTGTTCGTAGGAACAAAGAGAAGCAGATTTATTCTATACTCGATAAGTACCAATACGCAATGGGGGAGTTGATCCCATTTTATATGAGCGAATGAGTCCATACTTATTTATCATTAGAAAGATCTATTCGTAATAATTTGAGTTTATTCATTCTGTCTTTCTTTATGAATTTTTAGAATCTATGGATAAAATAAATACGATAAAACCAATATGAATATTATAAAGACAATAAAAAAAATTGTTACGTTTCCACCTCAAAGTGAAATATAGTATTTAATTCTTTCTGTCATTTAATGCCTATTGGTGTTCCAAAAGTTATATTCCGAAATCCTGGAGATCCAATTTCATCTTGGGTTGACGTATAGTGCGACTTGTCAGATATATTGGGTCATATGGTATTTCCCCGTTCTCTCCCCCGATCGAGATATCCCCCGTTTCGCCCAAGAAAGATAAATTGAATCATCAAAAATTTGGAGCGTGAAGTGCAATTAGATCCATTTTTGAGGGGATTCATATTACTATTATCAATTAGAATAATTCAATTAGAATAATTTATGGTTGGCTTGGTTGGACTAAAAAAATGAAGTATCCAGGCTCCGTTTAGAAAAAACCCAATTGGATTGGTAAGATATCTATGATTGCTATTCATATTTTTTATTTGTAAAGAGATCCTAATTGTCAAGCAAAGTTATCTCAACTCTAATAAATACTTGTATAAAATGAATTGAAAAAAAAAAAGAAATACAAAAAGAAATGGTAATGGGAGCATTTGTCCTATATGTACAAATCCAAATCGGGCGGATCTTTACCCGGAGTAGAGCATAAACCTAAAAAGATGAAACAGACCCATTCAGGAACAAGAAAATACCATCGCGGTTTGGATTAAATCTCGATGAAAGAATACATCAATGAGAAGTTAATTCGATAAGTTTAATGACCCTTTCTTATAACTTCGAATTTTATAATGGAAAATCGAAAATAGAAAAAAGGAGTAAAAACTCGTCTTTATTGAAAAATCGAAGAAAAGCCCTTTCGTTAGAAGTAAGAAAGAACCTTTCGAAAAAAAAAAGAAAGAGGACTTGAATCTATACATTGATTCACAATTTTTTTGAACCGTATGCATCAAAAGGCGCATGTACGGTTCCTAAGGGATACAATTTTACCCTAATCAACCGACTTTATCGAGAAAGATTACTTTTTTTAGGCCAAGGGATTAGTACCGAGCTTTCGAATCAACTTATTGGTCTTATGATATATCTCAGTATGGAGGATGAGACCAAAGAGCTGTATTTGTTTGTAAACTCTCCTGGGGGCTGGGTAATACCTGGGATCGCCATTTATGATACTATGCAATTTGTGCGACCAGATGTCCATACAGTATGCATCGGATTAGCTGCTTCAATGGGATCTTTTATCCTGGTCGGAGGACAACTTACCAAACGTATAGCATTCCCTCACGCTTGGCGCCAATGAGGTTTTTATTTGAGAGAAAAAAGAAGACTATGCCTTCGCCATATGAATACTAAGTAATAATAGCATGGCACTTCGAATTCGATATGAGAAATTTTTGTATTGTTTTTTTTTTCAAAACATTAGATTCTGTATCGAGAGAGTAGTATGAGATAAGGGGTATTTCCGATTTTCTCTTATCTATCGGGAGTTCAGTTCAGCGTCACAAACTTTTTTGTTTTCATGCCGGAGAGTTCTTAACAATATTTATGTTATGAAAGAGTACGAAAAAAAAAGATTTTTTCCTTATTTGATCGGATTAAAAAGAAACTTTGGGATTGCTGAATCACAGACAAAAAAAATAAAAAATAAACATATAAAGCAACGGAGCCATCATAGTATTTTTTAATTCCTCCGAAAGGAAGGATGGCAATTTGATTATTTACTCATCTGAGTCTGATAGATTCTATTTTTCTCTTTCTTCAATAGAAAGGAGGGGGGTCAATTTTCTTGTAGAGCCGTATGCACAAAAGATGCCTGTACGGTTGTTCAATTCTATCTTTTTTCTATTCTTTATCATGCGAGATAAGGGAAGCTTTTATTTTGTTATATCATCAGGGTAATGATGCATGAACCTGCTAGTGGTTTTTATATGGCACAAGTAGGCGAATTTGTCGTGGAAGCGGAAGAACTGCTGAAACTGCGTGAAACCCTCACAAGGGTTTATGCAGAAAGAACGGGCAAACCCTTATGGGTTGTATCCGAAGATCTGGAAAGAGATATTTTTATGTCAGCAACAGAAGCCCAAGCTTATGGAATTGTTGATTTTGTAGCGGTTCAAGGAAAATAACATGGATTTCGCGCAAATCCGTGATTTGAGATTTTATCTTCGAATTGAATATTATAGTAAATAGAAGTAATTCACCATCATTCGGTTAGGATCAATCTAAACCAACCCATCATATTATGTATACGATTCAACATGCCAACTATTAAACAACTTATTAGAAATACAAGACAGCCAATCAGAAATGTCACGAAATCCCCCGCTCTTCGGGGGTGCCCTCAGCGTCGAGGAACATGTACTAGGGTGTATGTGCGACTCGTTTAGATCATGAGCTGGCACAAAAGCAAGAAAACTACTTTTACAGTATCAATGATCAGTACCGGTGAATGGGATAGGATGGAAAAAGGAACTCCCTCCATTATTCAAAAAAAACTTTACCATATCCCTCTATTGTGTATGAAGTTTATGGTTTCCGTTGGTGTAAATCCAATCACCTGAATTTAAGATGATAAGAAATTCTCCATTGGTAACAAATGGTTATCCATTAAGCGGAGGAAATCTTATTTAAAAAGCATAAAACATAAAGATTAGGTAGGCTCCCAATCTGGCAAGAACGGACTAAGAGGGTCAGCTACCCAGCAAACTTTCATAATTAAATACCGTTACTGTATAGGTAGATCTGATTGTGAAAGACCTATTACTGGATAATTCATGGGTAGAGCCAAAGCGTGTGAACTATACAAGTTCCCAATAACATCAATTAGTTGATTAAATAGTAAATTAAAGTATAAAGTAAGGGCTCCGGTGTATAGAGAAGACCTCACCGTTTAAGAAGTAACCATAGAAACGAAGGAACCCACTATTTCTTTTTTTATTTCTTTTATTTACTATATTTTTGATACCTAGGAAAATCCAATTTCTTATTTCTGTCTTATTTCGCAGTGAAATACCTAAAAAAAAAGAAAAAATCGTGGTCGGGAAGGTTAGAGTAGCCAAAGCCATTGGAATTTTGATTTTATACATTGGAAAAATCCGTTTTGTTATTAATAGACTAGGAAGGGGAAAAGAATAACTGAAAGAAAGGCAATCAATTAGTTATTCGTCAAAGTTTCATTTATTCAATGACCAGAATTAAACGGGGATATATAGCTCGGAGACGTAGAACAAAAATTCGTTTATTTGCATCAAGCTTTCGAGGGGCTCATTCAAGGCTTACTAGAACTATTACTCAACAGAAAATAAGAGCTTTAGTTTCGGCTCATCGGGATAGGGATAGGAAAAAGAGAGATTTTCGTCGTTTGTGGATCACTAGGATAAACGCAGTAATTCGCGAAAGGGGAGTATCCTATAGTTATAGTAGATTAATACACGATCTGTACAAGAGACAGTTGCTTCTTAACCGTAAAATACTTGCACAAATAGCTATATCAAATAGGAATTGTCTTTATATGATTTCGAACGAAATCATAAAGGAAGTAGATTGGAAAGAATCTACCAGAATAATTTAAATTGAGTTACCCGGAGAATGAACTCCGGGAAGGTAGAGTAGAAATTAGTATGAGAAAATATGCTAAAGTAGTCAAAATGAATGAACACGTTCAATTCAATAAAAACAGATTTCTTTTTTTCCGATTCATTTTTTTCTTACGACACGATACTCAAATCTAGATTCACTCAAATCTAGATTCTTGTAATTATGATTCAAGTGAAGAAAAAGTAAGCCTATTTATTTCGGGCTTTAAAACCAGTAGTTCTAGCGGTCGACTCGGTTCTTTCAAATTGTTTCTCATTATTGAGAAAAGGTAACAAAGATAAAATACGAGCTTGTTTTATAGCAAGAGTAATTAATCGTTGTTGTTTCAAGGTCAATCTATTCACACGTCTTGATAATATTTTTCCTTGTTCACTAATAAATCGACTAATTAAACTCATGTTTCTATAATCAATTCGATCCCC